TCGTTGCATGCCTTGATCCGCTACTGTGCGAATAGCGTTTCCTGCTGCGGTTTGAGCGGCAAATGGTGTTCCTCTTCGTGTACCCTTGAATCCACAAGTACCAGCAGAGGACCACGAAATGACCCGCCCCCGTACATCTGTAACAGTCACAATGGTATTGTTGAAACTTGCTTGAACATGAATAACTCCCTTTGGTATTTTACGAGTATGCTTACGAGAACCAATACGTCCATTTTTACGCGAACCAATTTTTGGTATAGGTTTTGCCATATCTTATTATCTTTTTGTTATTTCATAAATAGAAGTCCGAGGTATATGGATATATCCATTTCATGTCAAAAACGGATGCTTTACTTTTTTTTTTTAATTAGAAACTACAATTAATAGAATATTAATTGTATTCGATATCTATGTATTCTATTTCTATTAATATCGAATACAATTACCAAAAATGGAATTTCCGATTTATTTAAAATATAAAAAATATCTATTATACTTATAATAGTTATCGGATAATAGTTATAATATATATATAAATATAATATATAAATAGAATTTCGAATTTCAATAATTTTTAATTTGCATAGATTCAAATAATTACTATATATCTTAATATAAATAATATGATTTATATATATAATCGTATATAATTATATGTAATTTATTGTAATTTATATTATATTGAAATTTCAAATCTTTTAAATATTGTTATTTGTGCATTCAGTCCTTTATAATTGAAAGCCCTTTCTTGTGGAAATATTATCCTTGTCTTTGTTTATGTCTTGGATTGGAACAAATTACTATAATTCGCCCTCGCCTGCGGATCAATCGACATTTTTCACAAATTTTACGAACAGAGGCCCTTATTTTCATATTTGTCATTCCTTAACTTAATCCCGAATCCATTTAATTGGAAGAAAATATGGTTTCCTTAAATTTTTAACTTCTAAAATCGTACCCCAAAATGTTGAGGCTGAAAAAACAGTGAGTGTAATAAAATAACTTATACTTTCATTTTCAGAAAGATAGTCTAGAATCATATTTTCATTATGAAAATAAAAATGAACCTGGAACATACCTCTGGAAATTTATTCAATAATTTAATTACATGAATCCATTTGTTTTTTTTATTCCTGTTAAACCCCTTTCACGCATTCATTAAAGTATGAGGGGTGATATCAGAGACCTGTGTTTTCTCTCTCTCTTTTTTTTTTTCACAAAAATTTATAGAAGTTTTGCATTTCATATAATATAATTCGGATATCAGAAAGATTACCATATATAACATAAAACTTCTCCGCCGATTCTTTCTAATCGAGCCTCTCGATCTGTCATTATACCTCTAGAAGTAGAAAGAATTACAATCCCCATCCCTCCTAAAATTCTTGGAATTTGTTGATAATTCGAATAGATTCGTAGACCGGGTGTACTGATCCGTTTTAAATTCAAACTCGTTTTATATGATCCTTTTCTATTTCTTCTATACCGTAGAGTTAAAACAAAAAAAAAATTGTCCCTTTCCCTATGTTTTCTCACGTTTTTAATAAAACCCTCTCGTAAAAGCATTTTTACAATGTTTTCAGTGATGTTAGTAGATGGTATTTGAACCGTTCCTCTTCTATTCATGTCAGCATTTCGTATGGAGGTTATTATGTCAGCGATGGTGTCCTTACCCATAATAAAGGAAAATCTATGTTGCCCTTTCCTTTCGATATAATCAACATGCTCCTTTTTCTTTTACTTTTTTTATTAAATTTGATTTAAAATATATATATTTTGATTTAAAATATATATATTCAATATTTGATATTTATTTTCAAATATGAGATTGAAATATGAAAATATATTTTTTTTTTATTATATAAAATTATATATACATATATATAATATACTACTAATAGAATTAATTACTACAGAAGGTATATGTGTAAGACATAATCTATTAAGTAATCTATTTCATTCACAAATGAGATATCTATATCATGGTTTCGGCTTATAATACCTCAGGTGCTAATGAAACTATTTTAGTGAAATTTAACTGTCTCAATTCCCGGGGGATTGCGCCAAAAATTCTAGTTCCTTTTGGATTTCCTTCTTGATCAATCACAACCGCAGCATTATCATCATACTGTATTATCATGCCGTTGTTCCGTTTGAGTTCTTTACAAGTACGTACAATTACAGCTCTGATCACTTCTGATCTTTCTAAAGACGTATTGGGTACTGCTTCCTTGATTACAGCAACAACAATGTCACCAATATAAGCATATCGTCGATTACTGGCTCCTATGATTCGAATACACATCAATTGGCGGGCTCCGCTGTTATCGGCTACATTCAAATGGGTTTGAGGTTGAATCATATTATTTTTATTTTTTCTGTTCTTTCAGTCAAAAGCTTGAAGTAAAAAAAAAAGAATATTCTGCATTCAACAAAAAAAAGAAACCTACAATTGCAATTATTTTTCTTCCTAAAGACCTCTTTCCTTTGGTTCTAATTA